ATCATCGAATCGATAGCAATAAGCCCTGTTTGAAGGGGTTCATACACAGAACGTCTGGAAATTATACCCGGAGCAGGAGATTCAATTAAGCGAGATTCCGAAGCGACAATTTCGCCTCTCCCATCAATAGGTTTAGCGAGAGCATTTATAACACGACCCAAGTAAGCCTCGCTCACGGGTATCTGAGCAATTCTTCCTGTTGCTTTTACAAAACTTCCCTCTTGTATCATCAACCCATCGCCCATTAATACAATTCCAACATTTTTGGATTCCAAATTCAGAGCAATACCTCTAGTCCCTTCTGCAAATTCGACTAATTCACCTGACATTATTTCACCAAGACCTATAATACGAGCAATCCCATCCCCCACTTGAACTACGCGACCAATATTCTCAATTCCTACTTTCCTATTATATTGTTCAATACGTTCTCGGAGAATTTTATTAATTTCGTCGACTCGAAGGGTTGCCATTAGTGTTTCTTGAATCTTTTTTTTTTCGGAAGCAAGGGGAAAAATAATGCCTAAATTCTAAACGAAAGTAGAAGTTCAAGGCCTAATAAATTTGAATTATCTCTTCCACTCTATGGCCCCTAGAATGCCAATATTAGCACGAATCGTACGGAAATGTAACTCGGTATTCAAACAACTATTCAGAGTTCCTAGAGCTCCTTGTACGGCTTGTTGGAAAACCCGTTGTCGGACCTGATTCATCGCTCTTTGTTTTTCAAAATAAAGGGTTTCATTTTTAGACTTTTCTAATTGTTCCAAACTCATAGAAGTAGCATTAATCAAATTTGCTTTTTCTCGTTCTATCTCAGAGTATCCATTCATCCGATACTCATCTGCTTCTAGTTCGACTTTCTGTAATCGAAGCCGAGCTTTTTCGAGTTGTTCAAGGGTCCCTCTACGCAATTCTTCCGAATTTCGAATAGTACTTAAGATCCTCTGTTTTCGATTATCTAATAAATCTTTTAATGAAAGTAGATTATCTTGCTATTAAGTTTACAACTTTTATGATCTCTTCCCGAACCAAACATGAATCTTTCGATTCATTTGGCTCTCACGCTCCTTTTTTCTTTTTTACTATGGATTATGGTTATTTCCATATCTTTTTTTTTGTAATGAGCCTATCCTCTATCCTCCTTTCTCTTTGTATTTCAATATACCGAAACGTATATAAGACTAGATAAATATTAAGAGGACTCTTCCGACTAGATAAAAATCTATCATGGTCAGCAAAGTTGTTTTTTTATTTGTATTTGCTCTGTTAGTTAACAATTTCATTAAGAAAAATGAAGTAAATAAATGGAAAATAAAAATTGCTAGAATTCTTTTTCTTTCCTTAAATCCAAAAAATTTCTATTTTTTTATACACAGGTCGTCGATTCGGCATTGGAAAAAGAGCAGGGTGCCCTTCTAGTAAATAGTTCAAACCATTTTATCGATATGAGTGTTCTATATCAGATAAATTCTACACTAGCTATTTCCCGTTTAAAGCATTTGGATACTAATAAAGCATTTCGATACTAATATAGTTGTAGAAAGAGTACCCGTTTTTGCCTGGACTTCAAGCAGTTTAGCTTTAACCGTGTTAATGGTCTCACATTATTGGTCTATAGAGAATCAAAGTAAATTTCCCAATGAGTTCCGAAATGCTATGGTTCTTCCATATGATTTCTGAAATTATTCAGAAGTAATTCGTGGAGATCGTGCACTTTTCTTATTTATCCCCTCCCAAAAAAAATATTAAAAAATATGCTAAGTGCAGCCGGATAGATCCAATCTATTCTTGAAATAGACAACTCGCACACACTCCCTTTCCAAAAAAAATCAATACGCCAACCACTACAGTTAGATTTATTAGATTTGTTGCTAAAATATCGGTATTAAGCCCGAAACTCCCAGCGAATGGCCAGTGAGCTAAAAAAACAAAAGAATGGGTTACATTTTTCATACGCTCTCCTCTTATAGATAGGACGAACAAAGAAGAAAGTTTTTCGATCACTTACTTCGCTCGCCCTTTTTTTATCGGTTTTTTTAATGCACTTTTTTTAATGCAAATAGATTCAATCTAATAATTTCTTTTAGATTAAGTCTTAGGTCTCGTTTGACCTGTGAAAGATCTCCTTTTGAAGGATCTCTTTTGTTAAAATGTTCCAAAAATTCCTAAAATAAAAGGAAAAAGACTTTCCACTATCCTAAACTAAGAAGGGAAGGAAGAGGGCGAGCATATCTTCTACCTAAATTGATCATGCTCAAATCAACCCCCCCCGGGGTATTCTCTGTCCCGATAAATAAAAAATTCCTGGAATAATATAATAAAAAAAAGTATTGATATACTTGGAATTACAGAAGCAAATACCAATTTACTAAAAAAGAAAAAAGTATCTAATCTAAAGGACTTATTTTCTTTTTTAGGATTAAACAAAAGGGTTCGCAAATAAAAGCGCTAGTGCCACAACCAGTCCATAAATTGTTAAAGCTTCCATAAAAGCTAGACTAAGCAATAAAGTACCTCGGATTTTCCCTTCTGCTTCTGGCTGTCTCGCAATACCCTCTACAGCTTGTCCTGCAGCAGTACCTTGACCAACTCCGGGCCCAATAGAAGCAAGCCCTACAGCCAATCCAGCAGCAATAACGGAAGCAGCAGCAATTAGTGGATTCATGGTGAGTTCCTCGTGTCAAAAAAAAAGAAATGGTTAAGGATACAATCAACCAAGAAATTATTACTTTTAACTTCTAAGCTCTATTGGGTAAAAGTAACTAAAAAGTACAAATTGAAATGATAATCTAAATCGTCCGAACTACTTCGAGATCTCGTTTTTAGTTTCTAATCATTATTTCATTATTCGATTTCTCTTTCTTTCCAACCAACCACCCTTTCATTCCATCTTTTTTTACTCTTCGATATCCTTGAGTTCCTTTTTTCTCCCTTCATCTAATCCATAATAAAAGACGAAATACAGGAAGAACCCCTATTGAAATCGAACTAATCCAAATCAAATCCAATAGGAATCAAATCAAGATATACAATTGATAACAATATGCTGCATAGAACTGGATATGGAATCCAATTCTTTCTATATATCGGATTAGATAATGAATCTAATCTAACTTAGAAATAAAGAAAATCCTATATACATTTGTTTCTTCTATTTTGTTTGCATATTTTCTTATTTTCGATGGAATCCAATTCCAAAATCTTCCTTAGAAAACCTCACAAAAGATGACTATCTTATAGACATTAAGAATATAGATCTAACCGATTTTGCATCCTCCCCTGAAAGCATATATAATTTAAAAATTCCGTAATATAGTCTATTCTCTCTCCTACAACTCTAGGTTATATATTCATACGCATTTTGAACTAGTTAGTTTTCTAACCAGGAGGATTATCTGCAACCATGCATGAATCGGACTAAGCAAAAAAAAAGACTATTTCGAAAATTAGTCAATTCAATGATGACCTTCCATGGATTCACCTATATAGGCTGCGGCTAACGTTGCAAAAATAAGAGCTTGAATACCGCTTGTAAATAATCCAAGAAACATGACCGGTATAGGGACTACTAAAGGGACTAAAGAAACAAGAACAACAACGACTAATTCATCCGCCAATATATTTCCGAAAAGTCGAAAACTAAGCGATAATGGTTTTGTGAAATCTTCTAGTATGTTAATTGGTAAAAGGATTGGGGTTGGTTTAATATATTTCTCGAAATAACTCAATCCTTTTTTGCTAAGACCCGCATAAAAATATGCCGCTGATGTGAGTAAAGCTAAAGCAACAGTAGTATTTATATCATTCGTGGGCGCTGCTAATTCCCCGTGGGGTAACTCTATAATTTTCCAAGGTAAAAGAGCACCCGACCAATTCGAAACAAAAATAAAAAGGAACATAGTTCCAATAAAGGGAACCCAGGGACCATATTCTTCTCCAATCTGAGTTTTGCTCAAATCTCGAATAAACTCAAGGACATATTCGAAGAAATTCTGACCGTCGGTTGGGATGGTTTGTGGATTCCGAATAGCTATGATAACTGAACCCAGCAAGATAGTAATTACGACCCAAGAAGTGATGAGTACTTGGGCATGAATTTGGAAACCTCCTATTTGCCAATAGAAGTGTTGGCCTACTTCTACGCCTGATATATCATACAACCCCTTGAGTGTTTTAATGGAACATGGTGTAATATTCATATTGTCCTCTGATAAAAATTGAACTTCAAAAAAGGAATTCTTTTGATTCAACCATCTCTTTCTCAACTCAGCAACTTGAAGTATTAATCTTATATTTAGGATACCAAGAAATCACATCAAATGATAATATATATCAATACCCTCTAATATATATCAATATTCCCCTTCTTTTATCTATGCAAAAAAAATAGTAACTGATCCCATAAATCTACGTAGTTGCTTAAGAATTCACTATTATTCTTAATCTTAATCAATGATTTCTTATATAGAGAGAACGGCCCTCACAAATTGCAAATACTAATTTGTTAAGAATCAATCGAATTGAAGTCATAGTGTCATCGTTGGCAGGAATCGATATATTCGCGAGATCTGGGTCACAATTTGTATCGACTAAAGAAATAGTAGGAATCCCCAAAATGGCGCATTCCCGAAGAGCTATATACTCTTTTTGCTGATCAAGGACGATCACAATGTCAGGCAACCTCGTCATATATTTAATCCCGCCGAGATATCTTTGCAAGGTAGATAATTTTCTCTTTAAGATTGCCACATCTCTTTTTGGGAGATGGTGGAATTTTCCCATCTTTTCTTCCGCTCTTAAGTCTCTAAATTGAGAAAGTCTAGTTTTGGTAATCGACCAATTCGTTAACATACCGCTGAACCACTTTTTATTAACATAATGACAACGAGACCTTATTGCAGCTGATGCTACTAAATCCGCTGCTCTTTTTTTGGTACCAACAATTAAGAAGCTTTTTCCCTGACTTGCTGCATCAAAAACTAAATCACAAGCTTCTGATAAAAAACGAGCCGTTCTAGCGAGATTTGTAATATGAGTACCTTTACGCTTTGCCGAGATGTAAGGGGCCATTTTAGGATTCCATTTCTTAATACCATGACCAAAATGAACTCCTGCTTCTATCATCTCTTTCAAATGGATGTTCCAATATCTTCTTGTCATTTTTTCCACACTTCCCTTTTTTTCTTTTTTTCGTCTTACCATTACAGAATTGATTTCTTTTTGAAGATTAAGAAAGAGCCGAAATATCTTGAAATAAATAATAATTGTTCCGATGGAACCTTCTACTCAGAATTGGCCATTGATACATGATATAAACACAGCCTTAATAAATTAACTGACTTCTTTTATTTAGGAAAATACGAAAATACAAAATTGAAAATTAGATCTGTTAGCATTCTAAGGTCAAAAGTCTAGTTTCAATTAAAGTAAAAAAATTTGCTTTATATGCTTTATATATCCTTAAATGGTATAAATGGGAGTAAATGGGGGTTCTGATGTCTCATAGAAATTGTTTGTTACGTCAGAATCAGAAGAAATTAATTCTGTATGGAGAAACAAAATATCTCTCATTTCCGACGTGAATAGATTTTTTTTTTGAATTTCGAAATAAAGGTTCTTGTCTTGTGGGACACGCTGCACAAATTTTTGGAATCCGGTACCAACAGGTATAATTCCCCCCAGAACTACGTTTTCTTTCAGGCCTTTCAACCAATCAATACGACCTCGTAGGGCAGCTTTTGCTAAAACTCGAGCAGTTTCTTGAAAACTTGCTTCAGATATGAAACTTTGGGTATTCAGGGAAGCCCTTGTTATTCCCAATAAGATTGCCCGATAATAGATTGATTCATCCAAAGCTCGCGCTGCTCTTTCTGCTCGCAATAGTCCTATTAATTCCCCAGGTAAAAAAACATTAGACATTCCATCTTCGGAAACCCGTACTTTTGATGTTACTTGGCGTATAATAATCTCTATATGTCTATTATGGATCTGTACCCCTTGGGATCGATAAACCTTTTGGATCTTATTAACCAAAGAGATACGACTTTGGGCGATGGTTAGCTCAGCTCCAATCAAGAATCCCCAGGGAACCCCAAGAATTCTTGGTATACGCTCATTCCAATCCTCAATTCTCCTTTCGAGATTCGGCGATAGTGAATCAATTGAACGCGCTTCGAATATTTGTTCTACTTTTGGAAGACCTTGCGTTATATCACTAGATCTCGATTTTTCATATATAAAGGTAACTAATCTATCTCCTTTGTAAAGGATTTTTCCATAATGACCATGAACAGTAGCTCCTATAGTGGCCAAATAAGGCTTGGCTGCTCTTATAACAAAGGAGTCCATATTAACAAGGAAAATTTGACCAGATTTTTTTATGTGCGATTTAAATAGACATACATTTTCGCAAATAAATTGTCCAAGGTGAATTATTGCCAATGTCTCCTTCCACGAGTCATGATGGAGAAAGTGCCAATTCAAATGGAATGGATCCAACATGGTGTTACTGTCGAAATTTGACATCCTTTTATTTTCATCTATTAAAGAGTATTTAAGCCTTTTAAGTACTTGGAAGGTTTGTTTCAAATTGTCATTGTCAAGGAACACGTATTTTTCTAACAAGATCCGATTATGTGTTAATAAATAGTAAGATGAAGAAAAATTCGATATACTAGGTACAATAGCGCCTAAGAGCCCAAAAATATCTCGAATAAGAATTCTAGGATTCGATTCTTTTACCGCATTGGGATATTTCGAATTCTTGAATAAACCAATTCGAGAACAGTTGGATGCCGACAAAATCATCAAAGATGGGTATTCTTTATTTCGATTCAACAAGGTGCCAATAGCTTCTTGATGTTGGCTAAGTGATTGAATCTTTGCCTTGGTATTGTTGCGATCTAACCTATTATTGGGAATCGGTCCTGCGCTTGTCCTATCATACCTTCTTCTTGTATATGAAATAGTGGACTTCACTAACTCAATTCTTAGGAAATCGCGAATCAGATCATTTGTTCTTAACTCAACAAGGGAAGCACAAGCCCCCTCTTTTTCTTCTTGTTCCCAATTCACTACCAAGCAAGTTCGAACGAATTGACTATTCGTGTGATAAATTCTTTGAGTTAACTTGCTATTTTCATGAGAAATAAAATTGACAAGTCGAAGTTGGAGATTATCCTCTTCTTGCAGGAGATCTTGCGGGAAAAGTCTTGTTAGATTTGTCCCTTCGTCCATTTCATATGCGACTGCAGGTCGAACTGAAACAAAATACTTTTCCTTGCTTTTGATAATTTTTTTCCGTTGAACATAAACCCAATTTTTTATTTTTTTTGAGTCCTTATAATCTTTTTTTTCTCTTTCTGGTGGTATCAAACTGGCGCCTAATATCTTATCCGCCTCTTCAGGAAAATAAATATCTCCGGAAAAGATTTTTAATTCCGTATGGCTTTTTTTTCTCTTAACTCGGACCAATCCACCTAATCGACTTCTTGCATTTTTTGTGAGTTGTGTATCCACTCCAATAATACTATTGTCAAGTACCTTTAGGGATGAGGATCTCGGCAAGATATGCAGTTCTTGAAGAATGAAAAAAAACCGATCTACTTCTTTTTGGTATTTTAGACTAAATTCTTTTGTTCCTCGATGCTCAATAAAACCCTCTTTTTTTAAGATAGAATCTTCCTCTGGGCTCCCATATTCGTCCTCTGAGTCTTCCTCTGAGTCTTCTTCGAAAGCCCGATATTCGTTCTCTGAGCCATCTTCACGGCTCCCGTATTCTTCTTCCTCTAGAGTTCCATATTCGTCCTCTCGAGTTTTATATTCGTTCTCCGGGTTCCCGTATTCTTCTTCTGAGTCTTTCTCTAGAGTCCTATATTTGGCCTCTAGGATCCCGTATTCATCTTCTAGGGTTTCATATTCGTCTTCTAGAGTCCTATATTCGTTTTCTAGGGTTTCATATTTGTCTTCTAGAGTCCTATATTCGTTCTCTGGGCTCTCATATTCTTCCTCTGAGTCTTCCTCTAGAGTCCTATACTCTTCCTCTCGGGTCCGGTATTCTTCCTCTAGGGTCCTATATCGAAATTTAACAATTCCTGAACCCCTTTTATCTTTTCTGTATCCTGGATCGTCAAAATAAGAAAAAATAGTATTTCTACGTAAAACACCCATAAAGGGTATTTCAATCGAAATCCCCAAACAGGATATTAGCTCTTTTTCTTGTTCGTGATGATATTGTAATGGAATGACGAACCTATTTCTTCGCTTTTTCGCCAACAAATCCGAATTATCTTGAGGAATAGAAGGATAGACAAAATTCCAATGATTGTTGGACATGATTCGATCTGGCGTTAAATAATCAAGAATTTCCTTATCTTTTTTACCAAAAGTATCCAACAGTCTATGGCTTACTTGATCATTAGCCATTGATAGGTCAAAGATATATCTTCCGTCAAGAGAAAAATAATAAGTATTCATTTGATCTTGATCCTTGTGCAGCGAAAAGGATGCTATACCGGATCTGCACATACTTACTGACAATATCCATAAATGGCTTGTTTTTGGTAATCGACGAAGATTACCATATTGATATTCGGGCGCATGGTAAACATCAGTACTCCAGTGCATTTCCCCGTCTGATTCGGAATAAATATGCTTTTGTACCTTTTCTTTAAAATGCAAAGTGGATGTTCCGGCACGAATCTCCGCTATTATTTGTTCGGATTCTACGTATTGATCATTTTGCACTAGAATCAGGCTTTTTAACGGAATATTCACACTATGTAGAATATCCTGACTTTGAATAGTTACACGCAAGTCTATATAGCATAGAAAAGCAGGCTGCCCATGACGGGTACGTGTGGGGTGAACCAAATCCTCATTGAATTGGATTTTTCCATTCGAGGGGGATCGTACAAGGTCGGCAGTACCCCCTGTGAATACTCCACCAGTATGAAAAGTTCTTAATGTTAGTTGAGTCCCAGGCTCCCCAATTGATTGACCCGCAATAATACCTACAGCTTCTCCCAATTCGACCAGATCGCCATGAGTGGGACTCCGCCCATAACATAATTGACAGATCCAAGATGTGCTCCGGCAAGTAAAAGGGGTTCTAATATATATCGGTTGTGCCCAAAACGGTTGTGCTCGAAAGCCTGTTATGAATCGATTGACTAATCCAATTCCAATATCTTGATTTCGAGCAGCAATGCATCGTGAACCGATATACATATCGTCTGCTAATACACGACCAATTAGTGTTTGGGCAAAAAGTTTTTCTGTCATCCCATTTTGAGGACTCACAGAACTACCTCGGATAGTACCACAATCTCTTCTACGCACAATAATATGTTGAACTACTTCAACAAGTCTGCGTGTAAGATATCCAGCATCGGCTGTTCGTACAGCCGTATCTACAACTCCTTTGCGGGCTCCGTAGCAGGAAATTATATATTCTGTCAAAGAAAGTCCCTCGCGTAAATTGCTTTGAATAGGTAAATCAATCATTTGTCCTTGAGGATCCGCCATTAACCCTCTCATCCCTACTAATTGGTGTACCTGAGATGCATTTCCTCTGGCTCCTGAAAAAGACATTAGATAGACTGGATTAGAAGGATCTGTTATCCGAAAATTCGAATTCATTTCTTGTTTCAAATATTCACTTGTAGCATACCATACTTCAACGGATTGGCGTAATTTTTCTACTGCGTGTACAGCCCCATAATAATAGTGTTTCTCCAAAAGAAAACTCTGTTGTTCTGCATCTTGGACTAACCATCCTTTAGAGGGTATTGTTAAAAGATCCTCGATTCCTAAAGAAATCGATGTAGTAGTAGCTTGATGGAAGCCCAGAGCTTTTATTTGATCCAGTATATGGGATGTATATCCCATTCCGAAATGATCTATTAATCTGCTAATAAGTCGTTTCATAGCAGTTCCGTCTATCTCTTTATTATGAAAGACCAGGTTGGCCCGTTCCGCCATACATAAGTACCCCCTTTTTTGACTGAGTAGGATTCGACAATTGCTGAGTAGGATTCGACAATAGGCCTGAGTCAGTGATTCGAAAACTTAATTTACCCCCTTTCCTCAATCTCAATCTGAATTTGCGTGGCAAAAAAGATGGTACTAGCGAAATCGGAATGCCCCCCGAAAGGGGCATCGCCGAATCTAACTTCCTTGTTTAGATTTAGATAGTGTATGAATAGGCCCGACTAAATCCTTGTAAGGCTTCCTCTATTTCTCGATAAAAAGAAATATGACCAAGAGTGGTTCGAATGTATATAGAACGGGTTTCTTTTTTTCTATTTCCGACTATTAGATAGTGGGCATAAATCTCATGATAAGTCCCAAAAGATTCATATTGAACTTCAATCGGAACTTCTCTTGATCCAATGACGCGTTGATCTAGTTTCCATCGGAGCCACAAGGGACTGTTTAAACCAATTCGTTTCTGTCTATAAGCTCCCAGTGCATCATAGGAACTAGAAAAAAGGGGTTCTTTATCTTTCGTATAATTATTATTATTGTAATTTACTTTTTTATTTGGATAGTTTCCGCAACTATTATATCTATTTGCACAAATACCTCGACGATTTCCAATCGTTAATACATAAAGTCCGATAAGCATGTCTTGGGTTGGCACGCAAATAGGATCTCCAATAGCGGGAGACAGGAGATTCATATGAGAAAACATAAGTAAACGGGCTTCTGCTTGAGCTTCCAAGGATAAAGGTAGATGAACAGCCATTTGATCCCCATCAAAGTCCGCATTGAAACCCTTACATACTAATGGATGTAAACAAATAGTACGCCCCTCTACTAAAGTGGGTTGGAAGGCCTGTATGCCTAATCTATGCAGGGTAGGTGCTCTGTTCAACAGTACAGGATGCCCCCGCATAACTTCTTGAAGTATTTCCCATACAATGGGTTCCTTTTCCCAAATTTTCCTTTTAGCAATCCTGACATTAGAAGTAGCACGTTTCGTGATTAAATCGCGAATTACAAATAGCTGAAAAAGCTTTATTGCTATCTCTAGAGGTAATCCACATTGATGTAGTGAAAGCGAAGGACCCACAACAATGACAGAACGCCCCGAGTAATCGACCCGTTTCCCAAGCAGAGTCTCGCGAAACCTTCCCTCTTTACCCTCAATTACATCTGAAAGGGACTTGTATACTTTATTGTGACCATCCCTCGTTGGTTGCCCACGAGACCCACTATCAAGAAGTGTATCCACGGCTTCTTGTACCAATTTTTCCTGGCACATTACTAAATCTGCTGGCGCTAATTCACTTCTTTTTAATAGATAGGCAAGGTTGTTGTTCCGACGGATAACTCTCTTATAAAGTTCATTAATATCCGAAGTCACTACTTTATCCCCAGACCTATAAACAATGGGTCTCAATTCGGGAGGAAGGACCGGTAATAAGCACAAAACCATCCATTCGGGTTCTACATTTGTTTGAATAAAATGTTTCGCCAATTGCATTCGTCTAATTAAAAAAACTTTTCTTATTCGTCTTTTTCTATCTTCCCATTCATCTCCACTATACCCCTCGTCTTCTAATTCCTTCCATTCAACTAAGGAATTCTCTATAATAATTCGCAAATCCAAATCTGCTAATTGTTCTCTAATAGCACCTGCTCCTGTCTCAATTTCCCGATTTCGAAATGTTGCAAAGCCTGGGGTAGAAAAAAAGGGAGAAATGCTGTGGTTACAGGATGAAATTTCATCTTCGAATAAACCTCGTAATCGTAAGAAAGTAGGTTTTTTAGCGCTGGGCCTAGCAAAAGAGAAATCGCCGTATACAAGGCCTTCCAATTTCTTAAGAGGTTTATCTAAAAGATTCGCGATATAACTAGGAAGTCCTTTCAAATACCACACATGAGTCACTGGACATGCCAGTTTGATGTATCCCATTTGATATCTTCGTATCCGAGAATCAACAAATTCTACCCCGCATTTTTGACAAAATCTTTCGTCTTCGTTTTCAGCTACGCTCGCTTGAGAATTTCCACAAGCACAAATTCTGCTTTTTATGGGTCCAAAGATTCTTTCGCAAAACAACCCATCTTTTTCTGGTTTATCAGTTTTATAATGAAAAGTGGAAGGTCTTGTGACTTCGCCAACGACTTCCCCATTAGGTAGGATTTTGTTAGCCCAAGCCTTTATTTGTTGAGGGGAAACGAGCCCAATTTGAAGTAGTTTATGTTTATATTGGTCAATCATAAAATAGAAATAAGAAAAGAATTTATATTTATTCTGATCAAACATCCTCCCTATTAACCTGAAAGTTCTTCTCAGATACAAGGAAATGGTTCAGTTCTAGAGCCAAAGATCGTAGTTCTCGAACGAGCACTCGAAAAGATTCTGGAGGATCTTCGTGATTAGGCACTCTTTTTCCCCAGATTGTAGCATTAAGTATTTCTTGGCGAGCTATAAGATGATCAGATTTATAAGTAAGTATCTCTTGTAAAATATGAGCAACACCAAATCCTTCTAAAGCCCAAACTTCCATTTCTCCTACTCGTTGTCCCCCTTGTTTGGCTCTTCCTCTAACGGGTTGTTGGGTAACAAGTGAGTAGGGCCCAGTAGAACGTCCATGGATTTTCTCATCAACTTGATGAATTAATTTTAAAATATAGGACTTTCCTATTAGAACAGGTTGTTCGAAGGGATCTCCTGTTCTTCCATCAAATATTCTGCTTTTTCCCGGGTACTCGGGTTCAAATACCCATGGATTTTTTGTTTGTTTACTAGCTTCATATAATTCCGAAAACACAAGTTTTCTTGAAGCCTCTTGCTCGTATCTTTCATCAAAGGGTGCTATTCTATAATGTTTCTTTAGCAGATCCCCTGCTAATCCGAGCGAGCTTTCAAATATTTGTCCCACATTCATTCGTGAGGGTACTCCTAGGGGATTGAAGACCATATCAACAGGTGTTCCATCTTGCAAATAGGGCATATCTTGCCTAGGCAAAATTTTGGAAATGATCCCCTTATTCCCGTGTCTTCCTGCTACTTTATCCCCAACTTTGATTTCACGTTTCTGTAAAATATATACACGAACCATTATGTCGAGGGGGTCCCTCTGGATCCATTTCACATCGATAACGCGCCCTCTTCCACCTATAGGCAGTTTGAGAGAAGTTTCTTTTGAAGTGGATACCTCAAGACCAAAAATGGCCCGTAATAATCCAGCTTCCGCGATATACGAGGATTCGCTCGCTATCTGAGGCGTTAATTTACCTACTAAAATATCACCTGTTTCTACCCAGGATCCCAACCTCACAACTCCATTTCTGTCCAAATTGCGGAGTAAATGTTCTTCTAGATGTGGTATTTCTTTAGTGATTTTTTCAGCGGAGCCTTGGCTTGTCGTATCCGTCTGAATTTCATATTTTCGGATGTGAAAAGAAGTATAAATATCCTCATATACCAAACGTTCGCTAATTAGTACCGCGTCTTCAAAATTGTAACCCTCCCACGGCATATAAGCTACTAAAACGTTTTTTCCTAAAGCGAGTTCTCCACCAACTGTAGCCGCTCCCTCCGCTAAAATTTGCCCTTTTTTAATGGATTTACCCCGCGGAACCCGAGGTTTTTGGTGCATACAAGTATTTTTGTTAGAGCGCCGATGGGCAACTAAAGGAATACTTATAGTCTTCCCACTACTTGATAAAAGTATCTTGTGACTATCACTAGAAATGATCTTTCCCTCGCGTTCGGCTATAATGGAAACCCTCGAATCTAGAGCTGTTTGGCGTTCCAATCCAGTTCCAACAATGCACTTCTCTGATCGAGAAAGTGGAACTGCTTGGCGCTGCATATTCGAACTCATTAAAGCCCGATTCGCATCATTATGCTCAATAAAAGGAATGAGAGAACCTCCAATAGAAAAATATTGGAAAGGAAAAATACTTCTAACATGAATCTGTTCCCATGCAATAGTCAGGAATTCTTGACGGTATCTAGCTGGAACAACTTGTTCTTCCTGAATACCCTGATTCAAGGACAAAGAATTTCCTGCTGCTATCATATAATATTCATCTCTATTTGGTGATAAATAAACCACCTGTCTCTCATTTTTTTCTTTTGCTGTCTCGGATATTTCATAAAATGGACTCTCTATAGATCCCCACCAGTGATCAATTCTCGCATGAATAGCCAAGGACCCTGCAAGTCCAACATTGATTCCTTCGGATGTGTCAATTGGACAAATACGCCCATAGTGACTCGGATGAATATCTCGGCTCCGAAAACTTGCAGTTCTCCCCGTCAATCCTCCAGGACCCAAACAACTCACTTTTCGCCCATGAACCGTTTGTGTCAATGGATTGGTTTGGTCAAAAACTTGAGATAAGGGGTATGTGCCAAAAAAGGTCTCATAAGTAGTTATTAATAAAATTGAAGTTGAAGTTGGAGTTACCAAAGTTTGTGGAGTCGGTTTCGATTGACGTATGAATACTCTACGAATAGTTTTTTGAACCGCATGTTGTAAACGGCCAAGAGCCAGTCCAAATTGATCTTGTAACAGATCCGCAACCGACCGAATACGTTTATTTTTCAAGTGATTCATATCGTCATCGTCAAGTATACCTGTTCCAAATTTCATTCCAATCAAATGATCCGTAGCGGCCAATACATCTCGTGGTAACAAGAATGTATTGTTCTGAGGTATATTAAGATTCAGTCTCCGATTCATATTTCGTCGACCAACTCTTCCCAATTCACATTTTTGTTGAAAAAATTTCTTTTGTAATTCCTCACATAAGGACTCCGAAAATACCAGGTCCCCACCTACACAAGCAAATTGTTGATAAAACTCCAAAATAGCTTTTTCTTTTGACTCAATCCTCTTTTTCTCCTTAGCATTCGGGAAAGACAAGAAAATTTCGGGGTAGGAAACATTATCTAAAATTTCTCTTAGATTCGAACCCATAGCTGATGATAGAACTAAAATAGATATCTTTTGTTTTCTACTCACGCGAGCCCATATCCTTTCTTTTTTATCAATTGCTAACTCCGATCTTCCTCCCCAATCTGATATTATAGTCCCGGTGTATATAGAAACTCCCTTGTGGTCTAATTCGGAGCGGTAGTAAATACCAGGACTTAGCAATATTTGATTGATCACAATTCGGTATATTCCATTTATTATAAAGGTTCCTAAGGAATTCATTATAGGAATGTTTCCAATAGAAATGCTTTGCTTTTGCACATCGAAACCAAAAATGAATCTCGCAGATACATATAATTCAGAAGAATAAGTGAGTGATTCATACACAGCATCCCTTTCTTTTATCGAGGGTTCTAGCAATTGATACCCTTTCGAAAATAATTGAAATGCAATTTCGTGATCTAGATCTTTAATTGTTGGAAACTTCTCAAGTTCTTCTGCCAAGCCTTGATTAATGAACCTACAAAATCCCTCGAATTGGATCTGACTAAATCCGGGTATTGTGGACATTCCCTTATTTCCATTCCGGAGCATCTTAATCTTAAGTTTCCTATTTATCGAAGAAAAATTCCATTATCAGCTCAATCTTTATCAATCCTTACGGATCAATCTAGCAATCATGGAATCTATATTCTGTTTACTGAATCACATGAAATTCTAGGGAACTCCACATACGTATTTCATATATGTATTTCATACATATCAATAAAGAGAATTTTGACGAAAGTTCTACTTTCGTAGGGGTAGGAATTGAATTAAAATGAATTGATAAAAAAGTCCTAGAAAAAATTCTGCCACTTAAACTTTATGATATTCTAATCAGATTGGATAGCAAAGATTTATCGTTTTATCTCCTTTCTATGAAAGAAATAAAGCCATAATAATTTATAAGCACTAGAAAGTTTGACTTTAGTTCGATTTACAATTTAGAATAGTACGCTTAGTTTTATTTTCAAAAAGAATTTGAAAGTTCTTTTTTGTTTCGTAGTAATAGAATTGCTGAAAAATAAAGTAGTTCGTTGTAGAATCCTAAAATAAAGTACTTACTTTTTTTAAGTATTTGCTAATCTAGTTATCCACCTATTCACATACCCTTTCTTTTATCGTAATTTCACTTGTGTGGGCCAAGAAAAGAAGGCCAGGCTATAATTTATATCAGAGCAAATTTCCTCTTTTTATTCAAGATATTTAATGCAATGCAAAATGAAAGCATGATTCCCTTTAGGGATATGTACATAAGGGGGATCCCTAGATAATAATGCTTTTTGGACCTGGAGTTTACCTAATATACAGGTTAGGGAAATTTTTATTCTATTTTATTAGGCTTTTATTCTATTTTATTATGCCATTAAAGGAGAGAATACCAATTTAAGAGTCTTTTACTCCTGCAATTAAAAAAAATTCTAGTTAATGGTTCCAATTTGTTCTGAATTTTGCAGTCTGTGACTGGAAATCCACTTTTGCTTCTTTGCCATTTCAATAGAATAGAAAAAAAGAGGTTTTAGTAAGAAAATATGGATGAATACTTGTTCTTTTCTCGATTTTAGATCGGATTTTTTGGCGGCATGGCCAAGTGGTAAGGCAGGGGACTGCAAATCCTTTATCCCCAGTTCAAATCTGGGTGCCGCCTGATCAATAAAATACTTAGGATTATAGTACTAACTAATCAAACTCAAAAATTTCGTACCCCCGTAAGTTGGGGCAAGAGAATAACTAGGTCTGGCAATACTGGATTTTGAGAATCCATACCATAGTTATATCCTTAAACGAGGCTTTGTTTTGGCGGCAGTGACCCAAACGAAAGGGGGAACTACCAACAGAGATGAGGTAGCGTTTCCTTATTCTTTTATTAATTTGAATTGATTCGGGAATTTAAAACTTCCAAAGGGCCTTAAGTCTTTTTTCAATCTAAGATTGAAGAAGGTACTTTGCGAAGAAATAGCAATATCAATATACTTCGTACATGTTATGCTACCTACATACACTAAAGTAAAGGCTACTGATTCTGTCGAGAATCGGATTGAATAGGCTGATCAAAAATCAATTTCGGAGTTGTGGAGTGGATAAGGTCTCTTCACTCTTTCATAGAAAGAGAGAAAGTGGGGCAGTAGGGTTTAGGTCAAAAATAAACATGGGTAAAGTAGGTATCCAATTTCTCTCTTTTTTAAGGAAAGAGTATATTTATCATATTTTTACTTAATACTCCCCAATTCTACCAGAAATCCCATAAGATTTTGATAGGAGTAAATTCCTTTAACTGATTCATCCATAGTCTTAGAGCATAATTTTGACTCTGTACCCTTAATTCCACTATGATTATTGATCAATAGTAGAATAATTCCTTCATAGAAATAGGAGACATAATTTACATGGATATAGTAAGTCTCGCTTGGGCTGCTTTAATGGTAGTCTTTACATTTTCTCTTTCGCTAGTAGTATGGGGGAGAAGTGGACTCTAGGGATACTACTAATTAATTGCCCAGTCGAATTGTAGTATCAACTCTTTTCTTTAATTGATCATTTTATTTTGTATTAATCATTTTGGCAAACTTTATTTTTCTCTCCTTCTTTAGTTTTGTTTCACTTTTGTAAAAAACTCTTTTAAGATTAAGAATTTCTACTAGAAGTGACGAGTAAAAATCAAATTCTTTACATAAGAAAATTAGACTTTCTTACACCAAGCTATTCACAACATATCGCACATTTTCCATTTATACTCTTTTCTTATTCTTAGAATTTTTTTTTGTTCTTTTTTTTGAAGGATCTCGCGTGAAGCATCTCGCGTCATTTTTAAGTAAGAAAAATTCGCAGGTTTTTTCACTTTTTTCTTTTATTATAGTCTATTCTCGTATTATTTTTCTCCCTCCCCGTGGATTCTTTCAATGAGGAATTGTCTTCGATTTTTTTAATTTTGACTTGCTTAAAATTAAGTGGATGTAGTGAAAAAAGAAGTTGAATTAGATTACTATTTCAATCTACTAATCTTTTCTATGTAGATTCAAGATAATATAATAGAAAGAATTTAAAGTGTGGTAGAAAAAACTATATGTAGTTCTTTCTACCACACTTTAGGATTCCAACCAGATCCTTTCATTTAAGACTTGGATTTTTATTTTCTTTAATCCTTTTTTCATTTCTTCAATGATTAATTGGAATTCCAATTAATCGTTTTGGCTGGCTGTTTTTACATAAATAATAAGTAAAAAAGCAGTAGGAACTAGAATGAACAATGCAGTAGCAATAAATGCGAGAATATTTACTTCCATAACCTCTTTTTTTTATTTTGTTTTTCACAATAACTCGGGATGTAATCCCATGGAGAGGGAAAAGGGATCTCCCTGTAAATTCAAGGGGAGGACTTGCATTCTGATAATACTGAATCAATTTAATATTATGAATATAGGATCTATCAAATCAATTCGTGGTTGATAGTGGAATAATATAACATAGGAAGATCCCTTATCCATACTAAGACCAAAATAGGTTTTTTGATTGGATTCGGAACCACTCTATTTTTTATCCTTTTCGACTTTTGCTTTTCTATATATATATATGTATATGTATAGCCAAGAATCTTTCTTATCCAATTTCCCTTCCTTTTTCTTATTTCTTATAGTTATACATACAATTATGTATGTATTATATAACCGACTTTCTGTGGGTCACATAGACATCCAAATAAACAGTAGAAGTAGAAGTGAGATGGATATTAAATAAAAAAGATCCAATATTTTATTTTAGGAAAAAGAGCGTTTGCTTGATTTTTCTTTTATTAGATTACTGTCAATATCTGCTTTTTGGGTCTAAAGATGAGAGCAGATTCATAAAAAAAGGTCGACATGGAAGCGGTGTGGTTTAACCCCCAAAAAGGAACTAATTATATTAAACGAAATCTCTAACAATAAACGAATACAATTTGTGTATGGATTGTATTCCGGTAAAATACCGGAACTCTATTCCTTAAGATAAGAGTCAAGTCAAATAGGAAGTTAAGATGAGGATGGTATCATCATACCATAAAAATAGAGTAATATCTTAAATTATACTAATCCACGTATGATATGTATGTCTTTCCTTATCAACCAGAAGTAGTTAAAAAAAAAGATTCCTATAAAGCTCTCTTTTTATTGAGATGAGAGCTGCGAAATCAAAAAAGTAAAGTAAGGGGGGTTCTCCATAGATATTTGATCTTGCCTTCTGCCCCCCCTTTTCAGGGAAATTCTTGATTAAAAAAGGAAAGATGAATTTTTCCATTCATGGAACCCTAATTCGGGACTGACGGGGCTCGAACCCGCAGCTTCCGCCTTGACAGGGCGGTGCTCTAACCAATTGAACTACAATCCCTGCGGGGTGTATGGCATACCTATTCTTAAATAGAACCCTAAGAAGATTCGTCTGTCGTACTCTAAGAAATAGATGAATCATATACTACTACACCCACATAGGATATGTGGGTATAGTGAGAGTGGCATAACTAGTACGCCGCGATTTTTTATCCCTAAAAACAACCGATAATCAACCTTTCAATCAGAAAAACTGTTTTCTTTGTAAGAAAAGAATCGGAGAGATACGGCTTAGAAAGAAATTTTCCTCTTCTTTTCTCTTTATCCTTTATTTCTTTAGTTCATATTCACGAAACCCTAGATTTTTGGGCCGAGCTGGATTTGAACCAGCGTAGACATATCGTCAACGAATTTACAGTCCGTCCCCATTAACCGCTCGGGCATCGACCCAGGAAGAATTTATTCTAGGGTTTTTGATAATCTATGATTAACCTCTTTTTATAATACTCCCTACCCCCAGGGGAAGTCGAATCCCCGCTGCCTCCTTGAAAGAGAGATGTCCTGGACCACTAGACGATAGGGGCATCAGTAGACGATAGTGCTATAATGATAGTATGAGCAGTTTTTTGCAATTGTCAATATACTTGACTCGAATAGTATAAATAGATCAAAGCAAAGAGTCTTTCCTACTTTTCTATTATGCTTTCATAGGATTTTTTTTTTAGTTGATAGTTAGGTTAATTCACGGATTATCCCCTGTTTTTTAGGGAAATTCCTTTTAGTTTTAAAGGATATAGAATAAGAATAGATTAATAAAAGGATTCTAGATTAGTTCAGTACAGATATTGATTTGATTGTTCTAATAGAAAAAAGAGTCCTATTTCATTTATTTTTTGCAATTTAAACTCTGTGCTTCGTTTAGTGTTCAGACCAAAAATATGGGCATCTCATACTAAACGAAGTCATAAAATTCAATAAAAAACAGAGACATTTTCAAAAAAAAAAAAGAAAATAAAGTGAATGAATTTAGTAGAAAAGTACTGTATCGGATTCGATCCGATGACCTCGGTCTTGCCGTGGCATTACTCTACCAATAAGGGAAAAGCCCTTTATCGGATTTGAACCGATGACTTATGCCTTACCATGGCATTACTCTACCACTGAGTTAAAAGGGCTTTTTATTCAAAAATTAGCCACTTTCAGTTACCTTTATAGATCTACTGTACTGCATAATGTACATAATATCTACATATATATCTATAATATGTAGATATTTTTTTATCTATATTGAGATAGAGAAGTTTATTCATGGTGAGGTTCAAAAAGGCCAAAAGGGCAATAAGAACTGCTGTTAAAAAAATGGTAGACTTTGTTTTTTTTTATCTTTAGCCTAGTAACTTCTCACGTGCTCAGAATGTTCTGAAGAATTAGGGCTTTTTTCTTCTATTGGCTGATATTATGATGAGAACTTTCTCCATTTATGTTTTATTTCCCTTAATTCTAATTGGGGATATAAAGGAATTAGCCCTCCTCATATACCCCTATGGCTGGGTATTCTATTAATTTTCAGTGATATACTTCTTATCTGTTTTGGTTTGGTGCGAGATTGAAACAATTTTTCACAGGCATTCCTTGGAAAAACCTTCGAGTTCAAAACTTTTCAATTTTTAAGTTTTGGACGGATTTGTTGCAGGAATTTCCAACGGGTACCCTTTGGAAATAGTACTTGAATATTATTCGAAGGGTGTATTTTGAACAAACTATATTGGAGTTTTATCAAGAATTTTATTCTAAAAAGCGGATAGTCGAATTTGTACTGCAGAGTATAAAAATTATTCTACAGCACAAAAAAGAAAAGGAAGAAAGGGATTGATAGGTACTGTCACCTATATCTCTTAGTGTATATTGTAGGAATAATCAAACTATAGAATACAAAGAATACGATCCTAATCGAAATGCATACATTTGGTTCATACCCTAGTGGCATGGTAAGAAGAGATTTCTTTTACAGACTAGAGAGGGGCCATCTAAATCCTAAATTAAAGGCCTGCGATTGAAGTACCAACTACTCACTTTTCTCCGTAGGTGGGATTAGCTTCCTCCTCGAATGGCTACCCTTGACAAAGGGTAGTGTTGGTATCATAATTTACATGTAGCGGGTATAGTTTAGTGGTAAAAGTGTGATTCGTTCTATTAATAACTGAATTTGAAATGATATACTTAAGGCATCCTTAAGTTTTTTTATATTCATATTCCGATGAAAACTTTAGTTCTTATAAAGGGTTTAATCCTTTTCCTCTCAATAGCATATTGAGGAAGAATATACATTCTCGCGATTAGTATCCAAAGACTAATTAAATTTGCATGCAAAATACAAATTGGATTATGAGTACAGAGGCGCGAAGCATAATTTTGCATTGGATTAAGTCTTCCAATTGAATAAATATGAGTAAAGGATCTATGGATGAAGATACAAAAAAGTTTATTTCCAATCGTAACTAAATCTTCTTTTAGTTAAAAAAGAAATGGAAGCCCAATAGCTAAAAAACGATAGTTTTGGTTTACTAGAACCATCAGGATATTGTTTCAGCTCGGTGGAAACCCAATTCTTTTCCTCAGGATCTCTTGAATGAAATTAGGGAACGAAGTAAGTAGATTAGATAGATATTTAGGAGAATTTCTATCTCCTACTCTATAGGGATCATCTAGAAAGCGGAGAGCTTTGGTTCCATTCAGACAGAAAAGCTAACATAGATGTTAAGTGGTGAGAATATCCATAAAGGAGCCGAATGAAATCAAAATTTCATGTTCGGTTTTGAATTAGAGACGTTCAAAATAATCAACCAACGTCGACTATAACCCCTAGCCTTCCAAGCTAACGATGCGGGTTCGATTCCCGCTACCCGCTCCATTCTGTATAAAAAGACTATTCTATTTGTCTAGACATGGTAGAGACTTGTATTCAACCTTTTTCGTCCACGAGTTTTTGGCCCTACAGAGCGGAGTAGAGCAGTTTGGTAGCTCACGAGGCTCATAACCTTGAGGTCACGGGTTCGATTCCCGTCTCCGCACTTAGCAGTCCATATAAATAAATGGACTATTCTATTTGTATAGATACTATTCTATTTGTATAGATATGGTAGAGGGCTATATCCAACCCTTTTTTTATTCAGCAGGCAGAAAATCAAAAAGAAATAAAAGAAAGGCACAGTCTATTCCCCTTTAAAAGCAATTTTCTCTTGTTTGTCTTGGTG